AATATTTCTTCAGAAAATTAAATGTGTCTTTAAAATTCATGTAAATTTTATATTAAGGTTGGTGTTTTATTTATCCTGGGATAGCGTAGAAATGTTTTGTGGTCTTCTTCCATATGAAGTTTGTTGTGTATGTTACAATAAATACTTATAATAAATACTTATAATAAATACTTATAATAAATACTTATAATAAATATTTATAATAAATACTTATAATAGATACTATGATAGATACTATGATAGATACTATGATAGATACTATGATAGATACTATGATAGATACTATGATAGATACTATGATAGATACTATGATAGATACTATGATAGATACTATGATAGATACTATGATAGATACTATGATAGATACTATGATAGATACTATGATAGATACTATGATAGATACTATGATAGATACTATGATAGATACTATGATAGATACTATGATAGATACTATGATAGATACTATGATAGATACTATGATAGATACTATGATAGATACTATGATAGATACTATGATAGATACTATGATAGATACTATGATAGATACTATGATAGATACTATGATAGATACTATGATAGATACTATGATAGATACTATGATAGATACTATAATAAATACTTATAATAAATACTTATAATAAATACTTATAATAGATACTTATAATAGATACTATAATAAATACTTATAATAAATACTTATAATAAATACTTATAATAGATACTTATAATAGATACTTATAATAGATACTATGATAGATACTATGATAGATACTATGATAGATACTATGATAGATACTATAATAAATACTTATAATAGATATTTATAATGATAAAAATATATGTATTTCAATAATAAACGTCATGTCTCGTCTTAATTGGTAAAAGTGGTGTAATGTTATGTCTGGTCTTTATAAGTTAAACTAGTGAACACTATAAAAGATTCATGGGATAGTCTAGATTATGATCTTAGCTTTGGGAGCTAAGGATGGAAGTTAAAATCTTTCTCCTATGACGAAGTAGTTGTATGTTTTCATAGTTGAATAACAACGGTGGTTTTTCATATCATTAGTCTCGGTTAGATTCCGGGTGAAAATTATGGGTCTAATTATTATTTTATTGATCATATTAATTGTATATCTGTCATATACATATGAGGGGGCTGATGGGCCCTTAAAGTTGTTAAAAGCCATACTACTTGAAAATTTTCTTATACTTATTACAATATCTGAGAATGCTTGTTATTTAATATTAGTTTATCCTACTTTAATTTTAGATTTTTATCTTAGTCGTTATTCAAATTATCAAGTAAAACTTTTTCATGGATCGATAACTGACTATGTCTTGTTCCTCATGTGATTATAGTTAAATAAATTTTGTTAAAATAAATTAAGTAATTATTAAACTTGAATTAGTATTTTATTGTAATAATTAATCTGTCAAAATGAGTTGTTTAAGGTTTAATAAAAATTGCTGTATGCCTAAATTTATAAGGTCATTTAAAACCTGATGTATCGCTAAAATTAATATTTTGTTTTATTAACTTATCTTAAAATAACTCTTAAGAATAAAACTATATTAAGGTTTATATGTTTTTTATGAAGTCTGTAAAAATTATACAAAACACTAGATAAGTAAATGTGTTCTTTAATTTTGCTTATGAAAGATTCCTATATTGTGTAGTGAAAGACTGCTATCTTGGCTAACATCCGAGTAGGGATTATATGATATTGTTTATTGTTTTATTTTTGGTACTTATAACTTTTGGGGCGGTTTGCGTTTCTTGTAATCCTTCTCCTTTTTATTCTATTTTTGGTTTAGTTTTATCAACCTTAGCGGGTTGTATAATGTTAGCGTCTTATGGGGGGACATTTGTTTCTTTAATTTTGTTCTTAATCTATTTAGGAGGCATGTTAGTAGCTTTCGTCTTTTGTGTAGCTGTGGCCTCAGAGGCCTATCTTGAAGGGCTAGAAAGTGCATCTGTGTTAGTGCGTTTTGTTCTATGTCTTTTAATTTCTTTTATTTTTTGTATAATTTCAATACCCTTAAAACATTTCTGTGGGGTGGTTGACGAGCATCAGGATTTATCACCTTTGCGTGGGGATTTTGCTGGAGTATCAATAATTTATGGTCCAGGCGGAGGAATGCTTATAGCTTGTGGCTGAGCCCTCTTTCTCTCATTATTTGTTGTGCTTGAGCTTACTCGTGGGCGCAGTCTTGGTGCCTTACGGTCGATTTAAAACTTTTCGAGCGATCTGTAAGAAGCTTTTTCCCTTGTTTTGGGTTTATAATAATTCGTTGGTCTCATTAAAAGTAATTTTATGACATGTACGACCTAAATCTTTTGAATTACATAATCTGAAGTACTTATTTTAATAATTAAAATATTTTATATAGGATAAGATAGAATTTCTAAATGTATATGAAAGAGTTTTCTAATTAATTAGGTTAAATTTTGTAAATTTTAAGTGTAGTAAATTATGCTGTTTAAGGTGTAAAATTTTCTAAAAGCTTTAATAAAATTTTAAAACGTGGGCAAAATATTTAGAATTATAGGTGTTTATAGTTATTAGTCTTCGTTTTCATATAAGTAAAATATTCATTAAATATATATATATTAAGTGTAATATAAAATCCAGATTAGGTAAGATGTTTCAGCTGAAGGGTTGTAAATTTAAAGCCGGGGATAGTGTCCTATAACAACTTTAGTATGTTGAGCGGGTGTTAGTGTAAATGTTTAAATAATATTATTAATTATTCAATATATTTATACGGGGGGTAAGGGGGGTCTAACAAAAAAAATTTTGGGTGGAGGGGGGGGAAATCTCATATGTAGGTGAAGGTGAACATATCTGTATGTACCTGATATATTCTAATGTATGTTTTATGTCATGTTATTTAACATTATATTTATTTATTTAAAACATATTCGTGTCCAGGTCCTCCATATGCTTTGTTTTAAGAATTCTGATGTCAATTGAAGCCCCAAAAAAAAAAAAACCAAATGCCTTTAAATTAACGCTCGGCTTGGTGGGTAACGAGGCTTAGGTACCAACACCATCAACCATATGCCTGTTGAAATTCAATTTAGGCGGGCCAAGGTACGAATGAACCTGAGATAGGAACCAGATGCCAGTAATAATTCACCGTATGCTATTCTTGTTTTATTGTCCTTGACCTCAATAAGCAAATTTTCTTGATCCATCGATTGGTGGTTTCTTACTGTGCATTTTAATTATGATACATTAAATGTTATTTTTTACTATTACTTTGTTGGAACATTATACATTGAAATTATTAATATGTCCTAATTTATTTTTCATGTCTATATCATTCATTTCTATTCCATTTGATTTATTTTTGACATTTAGTTAATATTTATATTGATATTATTATTTATAACTTTAGCATGGGTATGTAGGGCTTATTATTATGGTTGATTACATACACCTCTGTAATGAGTACATTTAATGTACTGGTTCCATAGGTGTATGTAATATTTACATATTATGTATATATTACATAGGTGAAATACAATATACTTGAAAGTAGGTTGTATTTCATTTATGTAATGTACATATATGCATTGTAAATATATGTTTATTATACAGATGTATGTATAGTATATGAACAGATTATAGAAATTCTTTAGCGCTAGAAAGAATTTTAATCTTCAATCTTCGGATTACAAAACCGGGGCTTTGTATTTAAGCTACTAGGGCTATTGTCAGTCTAATATTTTATTTTCAATTCAGCCTACTAATGGGTTAAGTACAAGGAATAAGGTAAAGTAAAGTAGTGAGGCTACTTGGCCAATAATAATAAATGGGTGTTCAACGGGTATTCCTCCAATTCATGTTAAAACTAGTATGTCGGCTACTAGAGCCCAAAATAGAAGTTGGGATAAAGGACGAAATGTTAGTCCTCGTAGTTTTGAAGTATGAAGGGCTGGTACGAGTATAAGCACTAGAATTGAGAAGAGGAGGGCAAGAACACCCCCTAATTTATTTGGAATTGATCGAAGGATAGCATATGCAAATAGAAAATATCATTCTGGTTTAATATGTGGGGGTGTTACTATTGGGTTTGCTGGAGTGAAGTTATCTGGGTCGCCAAGTAGGTTTGGATTAAAGAGTGCAAGTGATGTGAGGGTTGCAATTAAAATAATAAAACCTAGAAAATCTTTATAAGTAAAGTATGGGTGAAATGGAATTTTGTCAGCGTCTGAATTTAACCCCATTGGGTTATTTGATCCGGTTTCATGTAAGAAAATAATATGTAGGAGGCTGGCGCCTACAACTACGAATGGAAATAGAAAGTGGAAAGCGAAGAATCGTGTTAAGGTGGCGTTATCAACTGAAAACCCTCCTCAAATTCATTGTACTAGAATATTTCCAATGTAGGGTACTGCAGAAAGGAGGTTGGTAATTACTGTGGCACCTCAGAATGATATTTGTCCTCATGGGAGAACGTATCCAACGAATGCAGTTATTATTACTAGGAGAAATAGGATAACTCCAACATTTCATGTTTCTTTATATAAGTATGATCCGTAGTAAAGTCCTCGGGCGATGTGCATGTAAAGACAAATGAAAAAGAATGAGGCTCCGTTTGCATGTAAATTTCGAATTAGTCATCCGTAATTTACATCTCGGCAGATATGGGCCACAGAAGAGAAAGCGGTGGAGATGTCTGATGTATAGTGTATGGCTAGGAATAGTCCTGTAAGAATTTGTGTAATTAAACATAATATAAGAAGAGACCCAAAGTTTCATCAAGCGGAGATGTTTGATGGAGCTGGTAAGTCCACTAAAGCATCGTTAACAATTTTTAATAATGGGTGGTTTTTTCGCAGGTTTGCCATTAAATTTTTATTTGTGTTTTAGTTAATATAGTGTTATGGTTGCAATCACTAGAATGTTTGTAAGGAAAAATATTGATAGGTAATTTTTAATCAATCCTTGTTGTGGGTTGTTTACAATTTTAATTATAGGAATTTGGGCTTTCGTAATTCCTTTTGGTCCGGTTATTTCAAATCATGTTTGGTCCACTATTTGTGTGGCTGCTGTCTGTCCTAAGACAAGATTTAGTTTTGGGGCTATTCGGTGAATAATCGTTGGGAAGAAGGCTAATGAGTTTGAAAAGTTGTGTGTTGTTATGTTAGGATAAATTTTGAATTGTTTGTTTGTTAGGTTTGCTAGTTCTATGGCTGTAATTAAACCTACGATGGTGACTAGTAAGGCGCTTAGTTTAAGGGAGGTTGGTATTGTTAGGATTGGAGTTTTTGTTGGTAAAAAATTTGATGTAATAATGACTCCTGCAATGATGCTTCCTCAAGCCAGTCGTTTAATTGGGTTTATAACTATTTGGTTATTTTCATTTGTTGGAACTATAGGGGTTGAGCGGGGTTGTCCCATAAGGGCAAAGTAAACAATTCGAAGACTGTAGACGGCTGTGAATGAGGTGGCAATTAGGGTTAAAATTAGAGCTCAGGCGTTAAGGTGTGATGTATTTATTGCTTCAATAATTGCATCTTTTGAGAAGAATCCTGCTAGAAATGGTATACCTGTTAGAGCAAGGCTACCGATTGTTATACATGAAGAGGTGAGGGGGAGTGTTTTGTGAAGTCCGCCCATTTTACGAATGTCTTGTTCGTCATTTAGGCTATGAATGATTGACCCGGAGCATAAAAATAGTATGGCTTTAAAGAAAGCGTGGGTACAGATGTGTAAAAATGCCAGTTGGGGTTGGTTTAGTCCAATGGTAACTATTATTAGTCCTAGTTGACTTGACGTTGAAAATGCAACAATTTTTTTAATATCATTTTGTGTTAATGCACATGTGGCTGTAAATAGTGTAGTTAATGCCCCTAAGCAAAGGCAGGTTGTCAGAGCTGTTTGGTTATTTTCTATTAATGGGTGTAGTCGAATTAATAGAAAAATGCCTGCAACGACTATTGTGCTTGAGTGTAATAGGGCAGATACTGGTGTAGGGCCTTCTATTGCTGAAGGTAGTCATGGATGTAGTCCAAATTGAGCAGATTTTCCTGTTGCTGCTAAGATAAGTCCCGCCAGGGGGAGTGTTAAATTTATTTCTTTTGAGGTAATAAATACTTGTTGAATTTCTCAGCTGTTTAGGTTTATTGCAATTCAAGCTATGCTAAGGACAAGTCCAATGTCTCCAACTCGATTGTAAATAACTGCCTGTAGTGCTGCGGTGTTGGCATCTGCTCGTCCATGCCATCATCCGATTAATAAGAATGACATAATTCCTACGCCCTCTCATCCAATAAATAATTGGAATATGTTGTTTGCAGTAACTAGTAAGATTATTGCTACAAGAAATATTAGTAGGTTTTTAAAAAATCGGTTTATGTTTGGGTCAGCGTGTATATATCATAAAGCAAATTCTAAAATGGATCAGGTTACATAAAGGGCAATTGGGGTGAAGATAATTGAGTACTGGTCAAATTTAAAACTAATATTAAGGTCAAATGTTATTGTATTAGTTCATTGTCAGTTTGTTGAGATTACTTCTACCCCCTGGTCAAGAAAAATGCATAGTGGAATTAAGCTAATAAAAAATGCTATTTGGACGGCGGTTTTTACATGGGTGCGAGCTCAGTCTTTTTTTTGTGGGGTAGGAGAAAGTGATATTAAAATTGGGTAGGTTAATAAAGCTAAGATTATGAGGAGGCTTGAGTTTAAGACTAGAGTTGTCAGGTGCATAGCCACCACTTGGAGTTGCACCAAGAGTTTTTGGTTCCTAAGACCAATGGATGAGCTATTATCCTTTGGTGGCCGAGTGAGCCGCGGATTTAAACTGCGGGCCTAGAAGGTTAGCAATCTTTAAGGTTAAGTCTTACTCTCTCGGTAGATAAGGAGTTTTTATTTCCTATCTTCAGAGTCACGGTCTAATGTCTTTGTTAAACTATATCTACATAAAAAGGCCCCTCAGATTGGTATTGGGTTTAGGGTTAACAAGATTACTGGGATCAGGTGCATAGAAATAAGAAGATGTTCTCGGGAGTGAGATGGTTCTAGGTTAGTAATATGGTTTGGTGTAGGGCCACGTTGTGTTATTAGGAATATGTACAGGGAATACCCTGCTGTAATTAAGGTGCCTAAACCAGTAATAATAATTGATCAATAAGATCAGTTAAATATGGCTGTAATAATTATGATTTCTCCTATAAGGTTGGGTAGGGGAGGTAGTGCTAGATTAGCAAGGTTTATAATAAACCATCAAGAGGCTATTAGTGGGAGGATGGTTTGTAATCCACGGGCTAAGAGAAGAGTCCGACTATGGGTTCGTTCATAATTTGTGTTTGCCAGACAAAATAAGGCGGATGAGACTAATCCATGGGCGATTATTAAAATAATCGCCCCTGTAAAGCCTCATGGGGTTTGGATAAAAATTCCTGCTGCAACAAGTCCCATATGACTAACTGATGAATAAGCAATTATTGATTTAAGGTCTGTTTGTCGGAGACAGATTGAGCCGGTTATAATAATTCCCCATAGAGCTAGAACGATAAATGGGTAGGACAGTTCTTTTATTTGAGAGTCCAGTAGGACTATAATTCGTATTATTCCGTATCCTCCAAGTTTTAGAAGGACGGCGGCTAGAATTATGGATCCGGCTACTGGGGCCTCAACGTGAGCTTTTGGTAGTCAAAGGTGAACTCCGTACAAAGGTATTTTTACTAAAAAGGCCACTAGGCAGGCCACTCATCATATTTTATCTCCTCATGAAATTAGGTTAAATGGTTTATTGTACTGAATGATAAGTATTGAGAGGGTTCCTAATTCTTTTTGTAAAATTAGGAGGGCTACCAGAAGAGGCAGGGATCCTGTTAATGTATAAAATAAAAAATATGTTCCTGCGTTTAATCGTTCTATTTGATTTCCTCATCGGGTAATAATAATTAGTGTTGGGATTAAAGTTGCTTCGAATATAATATAAAATATAATAATTTCTGTCGCTCCGAACGCTAGCGTTAATAATATTTGAAGAGAGATTAAAAGTGTAATGTAGGTTCGTTGTCGAGTTTCTGGTTCTTTTATTATATGGTTTTGGCTGGCTATAATTGTTAGTGGTAGAAGTCAGCAGGAAAGGATAAGTAATGGGGTTGATAATTGGTCTGTCCCTAAATATGGGTTTAATGCAGATCATCCTGTCTCTGAGTCTCATTTTAGTCAGATAAGACTTATGGCAGAAATAAAGAAGCTTTGGTATGTAATTGTTGTTCATATCCATTTTTTATTAACTGTTCAAGCGGTTGGGATGAGTATAATTGTGGGGATGAGTACTTTTAGCATTTTAGGATGTTGAGGTTATTTAAATAGACTGTGCCGTGTGTCCGTGTGGTTGCGACCAAAAGGGCTAGGCCTGCACTGGCTTCACATGCAGAAAATGCTAGTAAAATTATTGGTGTAGAGGAAAAAATGTTTGACCCTGTTTGATAAGATCATATTGTTATGTTTATATAGATGGATAATATTATTATCTCTAGGCAGAGAAGGGCAGACAGAAGATATTTTCGGTTAAATGCTAATCCTAAAAACCCTAGGACAAAAGTTAGTATAAAAGACAAGTGAGTCGGACCCATAAGACGGTCATGGTAATAAATCATGTTTGTCTGAGCCGAAATCAGGGGTCTTTGAATAGACTAACCGTCTATTCGGCCCACTCAAGACCCCCTTGAACTCATTCATAAATTAATCCTACGGTAAGTAAAAAAAGAATAGATATTGCTCAAAAAAATGTTTGGATAACATTTGGGAGCTGGTCACTTCATGGAAGCGGAAGAAGTAGGGCAATTTCTAGATCAAATAAGATAAATAAGATTGCTACAAGAAAGAATCGAATTGAGAATGGTAATCGTGCTGATCCTAGGGGGTCAAATCCGCATTCGTATGGTGAGAGTTTTTCTGAATCTGGATTTATTTGTGGGAGTCAAAATGACACAATAATTAGGACAGATGAGAGGATGGAGGTAATAATTATAATTGAAATGATTGGATTCATTATTTCTCCTTGGTTTTTAGCCAAGATCTGGTGATTGGAAGTCTCCTATATTGTAGTTTGTACTAGAGAAATTATGATCCTCATCAGTAGATTGATACGTATAAGAATAATCATACTACATCAACAAAGTGTCAGTATCATGCGGCAGCTTCGAATCCAAAGTGATGTTCTGATGTAAAGTGATATTTTACCTGTCGTATAAGGCAGACTGCTAAAAAAGTGGAGCCAATAATTACATGGAGTCCATGGAATCCTGTAGCTACAAAAAATGTTGAACCATAGACTCCGTCGGCGATTGTAAAAGGGGCCTCATAGTATTCTATTGCCTGTAAGAATGTAAAATAAAATCCGAGAATGATAGTTAGAGTTAAGGAGTGGATTGCTTGTTTTCGGTGGCCTTCTATAATGCTATGGTGAGATCAAGTTACTGTAACGCCTGAGGCTAGGAGAACAGCTGTATTAAGCAGTGGCACTTCAAACGGGTCTAGTGCAGTAACTCCTGTGGGAGGTCAGCATCCTCCTAACTCTGGGGTCGGGGCCAGACTAGAGTGGTAAAAAGCTCAGAAAAACCCAAGGAAAAAAAACACTTCTGATGTGATAAATAAAATTATTCCATATCGTAGGCCTTTTTGCACTGGGGGAGTGTGATGGCCTTGGTATGTTCCTTCTCGAATAATATCTCGCCATCATTGATACATTGTTATAAGTATAAGAATTATGCCAACCGTTATTAAGATTGTGTTTTGAAAGTGAAATCATATGGCAGTTCCTGATGTAACCAGAAGTGCTGCGATTGCGCCCGTTAGGGGTCAAGGGCTAGGGTCGACTATGTGAAATGCGTGTGCTTGGTGTGCCATTATACGTTTTCTTGTAAATAAAGGCTTAGTAGAAGGACAAAGACATAAGCTTGAATTATAGCGACTGCCACTTCTAAAAGAGTTAGTAGGAATAGAACAGTAAATGTTAGGGCGGCTACTGTTGGCATGAGCGGCAGTAAAACAAATGCGGCGGTAGCAATAAGTTGAATAAGAAGATGTCCAGCTGTTAGATTTGCTGTAAGTCGTACTCCAAGGGCTAGAGGTCGGATAAATAGGCTGATTGTCTCGATGATAATAAGGACGGGGATTAGTGGAATTGGTGTCCCTTCCGGTAGAAGGTGGCCTAGTGAGATTGTTGGCTGATTTCGTAAACCAATAATTACTGTAGCGAGTCATAATGGGACTGCAAATCCAAGATTTAGAGATAATTGTGTAGTTGGAGTATAAGTATATGGTAATAGGCCTAATATATTAATGGAAATAAGAAATAATATTAGGGCTGTTAGTAGAGTTGCCCATTTGTGCCCAGGGTTATTGATTGGGGTGAAGATTTGTTGTGTAAAACGGTTGATGAACCATCCTTGAAGGGTTAAGAGTCGATTGTTAATTCATCGTATGGAAGGTGACGGAAAAAGTAATCATGGCAGTGTTAGTGCTAGGGCCATAAGTGGAATTCATATTAGTACGGGAGATATAAATTGGTCAAAAAATCCTAGTACCATGGTCAGTTTCAAGTTTCTAATTCTGGTTTTTTTGCTTTTTGTGGATTTGGATCATTAGTAAAGATATGGGAGATGACTTTGGTTGGGAGAATAATTAAAAATGCGGCTCACGAGAAAACTAAAATTGCGAGCCATGGGGTGGGGTTTAATTGTGGCATACTTTCATTAAGGGTGGTTGGGAGTCACCAATTCTTTAGCTTAAAAGGCTAACGCTTTCCCCTGTTTAGCTTCTTAATGAGGCCTCTTGCAGTATTATTGAGGATCATTTTTCGAATTGTTGAAGCGGGACTGCTTCGACTACAATTGGTATAAAGCTGTGATTGGCTCCGCAGATTTCAGAGCATTGTCCAAAGAATACACCGGGACGGGCAGCAATAAATGCTATTTGGTTTAAGCGGCCTGGGACTGCGTCTATTTTAACGCCTAGGGAGGGGACCGCCCATGAGTGAAGAACATCCTCTGCTGTTACTAGAACTCGAATTGGAGATTCTATGGGGATTACTATTCGGTGATCAGCTTCTAGTAAGCGAAATTGACCGGGTGTAAGATCTTGAGTAGGAATTATGTATGAGTCAAACCCTAAGTCTTCATAGTCTGTGTATTCGTAGCTTCAGTATCACTGATGTCCTACGGCTTTAATTGTCAGGTGTGGGTCGTTGATTTCGTCTATTAAATAGAGAATTCGTAGAGATGGGAGGGCAATAAGGATTAAAATTACTGCTGGTAGAATTGTCCATACAATTTCAATTTCTTGTGAGTCTAAAATGTATGTATTTGTTAAATTTGTAGACACTATAGCTACAATAATATAAAGCACTAGAGTGCTGATGAGAAAAACAATTATTAATGCATGGTCATGGAAGTGAATTATCTCTTCTATGACGGGAGATGCTGCATCTTGAAATCCTAGTTGTGAGGGTTGTGCCATTAATATTGACACGTCGGGTTCTAACCAACAACTCTGTCTTGACAAGGCAGTGTAATTTTTATTACTAGTATCATATAAGAAGAAAGTGGCAGAGTGGTTATGCGACTGGCTTGAAACCGGTAAATGGAGGTTCAATTCCTTCCTTTCTTGAATACTAATTAATAATATTTAAATTTGTAGGGTTGTACTTGGACATACGCTGGTTCTTCGAATGTGTGGTAGGGTGGAGGACAGCCGTGTAGTCATTCAACGTTTGAGGTTGTTAGTTCTACTCATTTTACTTCCCGTTTTGCAGCAAATGCTTCTCACAAAATAAATAAGAATAAAACTACGGCAGTTAATGATACTAGAGATCCAATAGAGGAGATAGTATTTCATAGTGTGTAGGCATCTGGATAGTCAGAGTAACGCCGAGGTATTCCTGCTAATCCTAGGAAGTGCTGTGGAAAAAAGGTTATGTTTACTCCGGCAAATATAACCCCAAAGTGAATTTTAGTTCAGAGACTGTGTAGGGTATAACCAGAAAATAACGGGAATCAGTGGACGAAGCCTCCTATAATTGCGAATACAGCTCCTATTGATAAGACATAATGAAAATGTGCAACGACATAATATGTGTCATGAAGTACAATATCAATAGATGAGTTTGCTAGTACAATGCCTGTAAGGCCTCCAACTGTAAATAGAAAGATAAATCCGAGGGCTCATAGGAGTGGAGTGTCCCATTTGATTGTCCCCCCATGTAGAGTTGCCAGTCAGCTAAAAACTTTAACCCCTGTTGGAATAGCAATAATTATTGTAGCTGATGTAAAGTAAGCCCGAGTATCAACATCTATTCCTACTGTAAACATATGATGTGCTCAGACAATAAAGCCTAAAAGACCAATAGCCATTATAGCTCACACTATTCCTATGTAGCCGAATGGTTCTTTTTTACCAGAGTAATAGGCAACAATATGTGAAATTATTCCGAAACCTGGTAGGATTAAAATATATACTTCTGGGTGACCAAAGAATCAGAATAGGTGTTGGTAAAGAATTGGGTCTCCTCCCCCAGCTGGGTCAAAGAAGGTGGTATTAAGATTTCGATCTGTTAAAAGCATTGTAATACCCGCAGCAAGAACAGGGAGTGATAAAAGTAGTAGAACGGCAGTGATTAAAACAGACCATACAAATAGGGGGGTTTGATATTGTGTAGTGGCTGGTGGTTTTATATTAATAATAGTAGTAATAAAGTTAATGGCCCCCAGGATGGATGAGACACCTGCTAGGTGTAGAGAAAAGATTGTTAGGTCCACTGATGCCCCAGCGTGGGCCAGGTTCCCTGATAGTGGGGGATAAACAGTTCATCCTGTTCCGGCCCCTGCTTCAACTCCAGATGAGGTTAATAATAGAAGAAATGATGGTGGTAATAATCAGAAGCTTATGTTGTTTATTCGAGGGAATGCCATGTCTGGGGCCCCAATTATTAGTGGCACAAGTCAATTGCCGAATCCACCAATTATAACTGGTATTACTATAAAGAAAATTATTACAAAGGCATGTGCTGTTACGATAACATTATAGATCTGGTCATCTCCAAGGAGAGCTCCAGGTTGACTTAATTCAGCTCGAATTAGCAGACTTAAAGCGGTTCCTACTATGCCGGCTCAAGCACCAAATACTAAATAAAGGGTGCCAATGTCTTTGTGATTAGTGGAAAAGAATCAACGGTTAATTGCCACAGGTAAGATGGCTGAATGTTTAAGCGGTGGGCTGTAGTCCCATGAATAGAGGTTTAATTCCTTTTCTTACCAGGCCAGATGGTGTATAACACGTCAGATTGCAAATCTGAAAATGCGGGTAACCCCTGCTCGGGCCTGTCGTCCCCCTCCCCTCCCCCCCCCCGCGGGGAGGGGGACATAATAGGTGAATGCCCGTTGGTTTGGGCGCTTAGCTGTTAACTAAGATTTTGGGGATCAAAGCCCTCTCATCTAAAAGGCCTTAGCTTAATTAAAGCTTTTGATTTGCATTCAAACTATGTGGGGTAAAAACCCGCAGGCCTTAATCAGGGACTAGAAGGTTTTAACTCCTGCTTAAAGCTTTGAAGGCTTTTGGTCTAAGTTTATCCTAAGTCTCTATATCATTATTGCTATAAATATAGGAGTAACCGGTAATAATATAATTGCCATGGCTGTTATGCCAGGTAGTGGTGTTGGTATTAGTGAAGATTTTAGTTGTCATGGAGTTTTTGCGTTATTTGTGTTTGGAGAAATGGTTAATGTTGTAGCATAGCAGATTCGTATATAAAAGAATAAGCTTAGTAGGGCTGACATAGCTATAATTGTGGCTGTGAGTGGAAGTTCTTGTTTGGTTAGTTCTTGTAAAATAAGTCATTTTGGTATAAATCCTGTTATTGGGGGCAAGCCTCCAAGAGATAATATTGTTGTTATAATAATTACTGTAATAATAGGGGTTTTTGCCCAGTTTGTTCCTAATGTATTTATTTTAGTTGCTGATACAGTTTTTAGGGCTATAAATACTGTTGATGTTATTAAAATATAAACCATAAGGTTGAGAAGTATAAGTTTTGGTGAGTATGTTAAAACAATTATTATTCATCCTATGTGGGCAATTGATGAGTAGGCTAGAATTTTTCGTAGCTGTGTTTGGTTTAGACCCCCTCATCCTCCAATAATAGCTGAGGTTAATCCGATAATAATTATTGTTGTTTGATTAATTTCTATGGATAATTGATAAATTAGTACTATTGGGGCTAATTTTTGTCATGTTGATAAAATTAATCCAATATTTAGGTCAAGTCCTTGTAGGACTTCTGGTAGTCAGAAGTGCATTGGGGCAAGCCCTGTTTTTAAACCAAGAGCTAATATTATAATAATAATGATTGCAGGGTGGAAGGGTTGTTTGATTTCTCAGCTTCCAGTAACTCATGCATTTAGGGCTGCAGAAAATAAGGCAAGTGCTGTTGCCATGGCTTGTGTTAAAAAATATTTTGTTGTGGCCTCTACGGCTCGTGGGTGGTGATATTGGGATATTAATGGTAAAATAGCTAGAGTACTAATTTCTAGTCCTATTCAGGCGAGTAGTCAGTGTGAGCTAGCAAATGTAGTTGTAGTGCCCAACCCTAGGCTTATAATAATAATAAAAAGTACATATGGGCTCATATAGTAAGGGAAGGAGTTTCACCATCATTTCCGGGGTATGGGCCCGAAAGCTTAATTAGCTGATCTTACTAGGAAGTAGTGTAGTGGAAGCACTAAGAGTTTTGATCTCTTAAGGATGGGTTCGAGTCCCTTCTTTCTAAAAGGAAATAGGGAGATTTTAACTCACATGTCTCACTCTATCAAAGTGGTCCTTATTCTTTTCGGGCATATTTCCTTGTTTTAGGATGGTGGTAAGCTTGCTAAAGCAGTGGAAAGGGCCAAGTTTCAGATAACAAGGGCTAGAGAAAGTGGTAGGAAGTTTTTTCAAATTAAGTGTATTAATTGATCATAGCGGAATCGTGGATATGAAGCTCGTACTCATAAGAATAGGATAGAGAGAAGTGTAGCTTTTATTATAAGATTAATTGTGGTTAGTTCTGGAAAGAGAGGGTTATGTATTGCCCCAATAAATAGAATGGTAGATAATGTGTTTATTAATAGGATGTTTGAGTATTCAGCTAAGAAAAATAGGGCGAAGGGGCCACCAGCGTACTCTACATTAAATCCTGAGACTAATTCTGATTCCCCTTCCGTTAGGTCAAATGGTGCTCGGTTTGTTTCTGCCAAGGTAGAGACGTATCATATTGCTGCAAGGGGCCAGGTTGGGGCAATAAGTCATGTTGTTTCTTGAGCGGTGTTAAATGTTTTTAAGTCAAATCCACCTACAATAATGATAATTGATAATAGGATTAGTCCTAGGCTGACTTCATATGAAATTGTTTGTGCTACTGCTCGAAGTGCTCCAATAAGAGCATATTTTGAATTTGAGGCTCATCCGGAGCCTAAAATAGAGTACACTGCTAAACTCGATAGGGCTAGAACAAAAAGTACCCCTAGGCTAAGCTCTACTACTGGGTAGGGCATAGGCATAGGGGCTCATATTGTAAGGGCAATAGTTAGTGCTATTGTAGGGGCAATAAGAAAAAGGATTGGAGATGAGGTTGATGGTCGCACAGGTTCTTTAATAAATAATTTAACTCCGTCGGCAATTGGTTGTAGAAGTCCATATGGCCCTACAATATTGGGGCCTTTTCGTAGTTGTATATAGCCTAATACCTTTCGTTCTAGTAGTGTTAAAAATGCTACTGCCAGAAGGATTGGGATAATGTATACTAATGGGTTAGCAATATGAGTTAAGATAAGATTCATAGCTGAAGGAGGGGAGTTGAACCCCTGAGTTAAAGGTCTTAGGCCTTCCGCAATTACCAGGCTCTGCCACCTTAGCATGCCATAATCTTTGGCTAATGGATGTTCACCCTTACTTCTTTATTTGTTTTCAGAGAGTGGGTGGTAGGGCTTGCTTTTAGAATGGGCCCCCCTTTTCCGGCCCTTTCGTACTGGGAAAAGGCACTTTCATAGATAGAAACCGACCTGGATTACTCCGGTCTGAACTCAGATCACGTAGGGCTATTAATCGTTGAACAAACGAACCCTTAACAGCGGCTGCACCGTTAGGATGCCCTGATCCAACATCGAGGTCGTAAACCCTTTCGTTGATATGGGCTCTGGGAAAGGATTGCGCTGTTATCCCTAGGGTAACTTGGTTCATTGCTCAGGGATGTTGTCCCTGGGTCGTTTATTGGTCAAAAATTTTGTTGCTTAGAATTGTTTTTCTTGGCTTAGGATAATTTTACCCATTCCATGTGGGGGTTTTATTTTTCCCCGTGGTCGCCCCAACCGAAGGCAATTAATCATTAATACTTGTTTTTCTCATTTTTTAGGCCTATTTGGAAGATTTGGTTTTTTACATATTTGATGTGTGCCTAAAGCTCCATAGGGTCTTCTCGTCTTATGTTTTTATACCCGCTTCTGCACGGGTAGATCAATTTCATTGACTGGGGGGAGGAGACAGTAAAACCCTCGTCTTGCCATTCATACAGGTCTTTATTTAAAAGACAGGTGATTACGCTACCTTTGCACGGTCAAAATACCGCGGCCGTTGAACCTATTGTCACTGGGCAGGCAGGACCTCCAATACATTCTATTTGCAGGAGGCGGTGTTTTTGGTAAACAGGCGAGGTTTGTGTTTGCCGAGTTCCTTCTTCCCCTTTTAGTCTTTCCTTAAGTGGCACTCCTGTGTTGGGTTAACGGTTGTTTTAATAGGTTTTTCTTGTTTATTGAGTTTTGTTGTTTTACCCTCTTTTTTGGGTCCGTTAGTTGTCAGTGGTTTGTCCGCTCTAATTTACACGTGTGCCCGGAGAGGGTCTAGTTTCTCTTATTACTCATTTTAGCATAATTTCTCCTATAAAATAGGGTAGCTTAATATTATTAGGAAATTAGGAGTGGTTATTTTTATTTTTGGTGTGGCTGTTCTTGAGCTTTAACGCTTTCTATTAGAGGTGGCTGCTTTCGGGCCCACTGTTGAAAGTCATGTCCTTTTTTAGTATAATCCTTATTTACCTGGGTAAGGTTGTGTTCTTTTTCGAAGGAGCTGTACCCCCTTCGACTAACTCTTATGTGTTACTTTATTCTTTTATTTTGATTTTTGAGAAACTTATAAGGCTGAACTCATATTCTTTTCTTAAGCAACCAGCTATAACTAGGCTCGGTAGGCTTTTCACCTCTACTCGGAAGTCTTCCCACTCTTTTGCCACAGAGACGGGTTAGTCCTTTTAGACTGCTTCGGAGTAGCTCGTCTAGTTTCGGGGTCTCAGACTATGATGCTTCTTGCCTGAGTTTTGCTTGCTAAATCATGATGCAAAAGGTACGAGTTTTAATCTCTGCTTTTTTATGCTTTTATGGGTTTTTTCATTTCTTTTTCAGCTTTCCCTTGCGGTACTTTTTCTATGGCTCTATAATATCCTTTTCTGTCGCCCATACTAAGGTGGGAGAATGTTTTATTTTTAAATTTTTTGTTTTGTAATTTATGGTTGATTATTTTGTTAAATGTTTAGGCTAGCTGTTTTGCTTAGAGTGACCCGGTTTGCACGGGTGTCTTCTCGGTGTAAGGGAGATGCTTTGACTTTAAAGCTACATTCTATTTATCCAAGTGCACCTTCCGGTACACTTACCATGTTACGACTTGCCCCCTCTGTAGGCCAAATTAAGTGTTTATAAAAGTAATTCATTTACTTACCTTGAGGAGAGTGACGGGCGGTGTGTACGCGCCTCAGAGCCAACTTCAAAAGAACTCTCTATTATCTTTTTACTGCTAAATCCACCTTCAGTTGTGTTTTCTTTCATAATACTTTTCGTAATATTCTGGGTTAGAAAATGTAGCCCATCTCTTCCCACTTCATTAACTACACCTCGACCTGACTTTCTGGGTAAAACCCATTTGGCTTGCTATCTGTCTTTCACAAGGCAAGCTGGGGACGGCGGTATATAGGTTGGTAAAACTAGAAGTGGTGAGGTTAAACGGGGGTTATCGGTTATAGAACAGGCTCCTCTAGGTGGGTTTGAGGCACCGCCAAGTCCTTTGGGTTTTAAGCTTTGCTCGTAATCCCCTGGCGGATGATGTTTGTGTATTATCATCTTTGTTTACAGTTAAGCATAGTGGGGTATCAAATCCCAGTTTGTTTCTTTACGGTCGTGAATTCAAGTAATGTTTAAAGTTACTTTCGTTATTGTTTTTCAGGTCTTTGTAAGCTTGATACGGCATGAAAGCTGTTCTTCTTTAGTTGTCTTTTTTCTCTAATCACGCTTTACGCCGAGAGATATCAGTTTGAGTCATACGTATAACCGCGGTGGCTGGCACGAATTTTACCGGCTCTGTTTGGTCTTAATTAGGTCGAGCTTTCGCTCATATTATAATATTAATCACTGCTGAATTCCCTTGGGGGTGTGGCTAAGCAAGGCGTTTTGGGCTACCGGATTGGTGTGCCTGATACCGGCTCCTCTTCTTCATTAGAGGAAAGAGGGCATTCTCACAGGGGTGCGGGTACTTGCATGTGTAATTTAGGCCATAATTGATATTAAAGTCAGGACCAAGCTTTTGTGCCATCGAAACCTTTTAAAGTTTAATCTTGGTATCTTCAGTACCATGCTTTGTTTTAAGCTACGTTGAC